CTGCGGTTGTTATTGATCAAGAAGGAAATCCAAAAGGAACTCGAATTTTTGGTGCGATTGCCCGAGAATTGAAACAGTTAAATTTCACTAAAATAATTTCATTAGCACCTGAAGTATTATAAGATGGGACCGTGAGATAGTTATAGTATTTGAATTAAATTAATTAGTAGATTGTGTATCACGTATATACCTTTTTAAATTAATAACTATTTAATAAAAAAAGCATGTTGATTAGATCAAAATTAAAAGTAACCAATAATTTTCGTTTATCATGGGTAAGGACACTATTGCTAACATAATAACCTCTATTCGCAATGCTGACATGAATAGAAAAGGAATGGTTCGAATACCATCTACTAACATCACCGAAAACATTGTTAAAATACTTTTACGAGAAGGTTTTATTGAAAACGTAAGGAAACATCGGGAAAGCAACAAGGATTTTTGGGTTTTAACCCTACGACATAGAAGAAATAGGAAAGGACCATATAAAACGATTTTAAATTTAAAACGGATCAGTCGACCTGGTCTCCGAATCTATTCTAACTATCAACGAATTCCTAGAATTTTAGGCGGAATGGGCATTGTAATTCTTTCTACTTCTCGGGGTATAATGACAGACCGAGAAGCTCGACTACAGGAAATCGGCGGAGAAATTTTGTGTTATATATGGTAATCTTTATGATATTCGAATTATACACAGAACTTCCCTATTTGTAAAAAAAAAAAAAGAGAAGAGGTGGGTTTCTAATACCACTCCTCCTTCATTAATTGATACTTTGAAAGGGGTTTCATCTGGAATGAAAGAACAAAAAAGGATTTATGAAGGTTTCATTACTGAATCACTTCCCAATGGTATGTTTGGGGTTTGTTTAGATAATGAGGATCCAATTCTAGGTTACGTTTCAGGAAGGATTCGACATAGTTTTATACATATACTAGGTCATATAGAGTCAAAATTGCAGTAAGTTGTTACGATTTAACCAGAACCAGAGGGCGTATAATTTAGAGACTACGAAACAAAGATTCGAATGATTAGGTGAAGTAGTCTTTTCACTTGCAATATTCTTTTTTTGTAGGGATACAATTCGAAATAGAAAATTTCAAGAAACTTATTTTCTTCCAATAAGTAGATTCGGAATTAAGGTAAGGAATGACAAATATGAAAATAAGGGCCTCCATTCGGAAAATTTGTGAAAAATGTCGACTAATCCGGAGGCGGAGACGAATTATGGTAATTTGTTCCAATCCGAGACATAAACAAAGACAAGGATAATCTTTATAAAAAAAGGACCCCTAAAGGTCACCCACGATATACACATCAAAATAAATAAAGGATCCGTTTTGACATGAAATGGATATATCCATATATCTCTGACTTAGATTTATGAGATGATAAAATATGGCAAAACCCATACCAAGAATCGGTTCACGTAGAAATGGACGTATTAGCTCACGTAAAAGTACGCGTAGAATACCAAAGGGCGTTATTCATGTTCAAGCAAGTTTCAACAATACAATTGTGACTGTTACAGATGTACGGGGTCGGGTAATTTCTTGGTCCTCCGCCGGTACTTGTGGATTCAAAGGTACAAGAAGAGGGACACCATTTGCCGCTCAAACCGCAGCAGGAAATGCTATTCGGGCAGTAGTGGATCAGGGTATGCAACGAGCAGAAGTCATGATAAAGGGCCCTGGTCTCGGAAGAGATGCAGCATTAAGAGCTATTCGTAGAAGCGGTATACTCTTAAGTTTCATACGGGATGTAACCCCTATGCCACATAATGGCTGTAGGCCCCCTAAAAAACGACGTGTGTAAAAATAAACATTGAAGAGAAATTTCAAGAGAAATAAATAATTCAATGATTTGATCAAAAAATATTACTATGGTTCGAGAGAAAATAAGAGTATCGACTCGGACACTAAAGTGGAAGTGTGTTGAATCAAGAGCAGACAGTAAGCGTCTTTATTATGGACGCTTTATTCTGTCTCCACTTATGAAGGGTCAAGCCGATACTATAGGCATTGCGATGCGAAAAGCTTTGCTTGGAGAAATAGAGGGAACATGTATCACACGTGCAAAATCTGAAAAAATACCACATGAATACTCTACCATAGTCGGTATTCAAGAATCAGTACATGAAATTTTAATGAATTTGAAAGAAATTGTATTGAGAAGTAATCTGTATGGAACTCGTGATGCGTCTATTTGTGTCAAGGGTCCTGGATGCGTAACTGCTCAAGACATCATCTTACCACCTTCTGTGGAAATCGTTGATAATACACAGCATATAGCTAACCTAACGGAGCCAATAAATTTGTGTATTGAATTAAAGATCGAGAGGAATCGCGGATATCGTATACAAACGCCAAATAATTTTCAAGACGCAAGTTATCCTGTAGATGCTATATTCATGCCTGTTCGAAATGCGAATCATAGTATTCATTCTTATGTAAATGGGAATGAAAAACAAGAGATACTTTTTCTCGAAATATGGAC